TTATCATTTACGTAAAAACGGTCAGTCAAAATGATTAATTTGAATCAAGCTTGACTTCTTAGTTCTTATCAATAATGGAAGAAAGGAAAGGGATTCAAACTCCACGTCTTAAATGAAATGAGCGGATTCAAATCAGCAGTATACGAGATCTGATAGTATGGTAGAAAGAAATATAGGAATCTTTCTACCACACTATCGATTATTATATAAAATGAGAAAGTTGGACTGTATAAAGATATAGATAGGTTTAATATGGATCACTCCATAATATGTATATTGATATATGTACATATAACTCATATATGTGTAATATATATTAGTACCTCAATTCGAGTTCTTTGCTACGTCCATGCTACATCCATTTGATTTGTACCGATTTCGATCAATACGATATAATCGAATACCCACTTTGACTCTTATGTCTTACGGTTCTAATTACTCGTTTTATTATTTTTTTATAGTAAATTTATTTCCAATATGGATCCTGGGATCCGCCGAAACAATCAAATCAACGGAAGAAGATATGGTATGGGCGTAGAATAGATTCTATAATATAAAAGAAATCTAGTCATCTTTTTTTAGCATTCCGACAAGGAGTAATTTATTTAGCCATTGACAGGTGATTCAAGGAATTCCGCGGGAAATTCAATTCTTCCTATTTGTAAAAAGAGTCGTAGATAACACCTATTTATAACGCGTGAACCATGATATTAAGCGAGTCGATAAAACAGAAATAACATTCACCGCAATCAATATTATGCGTAGTACTTCGTTGGACAAACGCTATATCGATGTTTCCCTCGGTATAAAGTACGTATCTACATAATAATAGACTTCCTCTTCGAACAGTAAAGTGAGAAACAAATAAAAAAGGGGGTTGGTTGCTCCTCATTGTAATATCCATATATCATTCTGTTAAAGTTCATCTAAATAGAATAGTTAGGACGAATTCGGTTGGAAAAAATTTCATATCATGTGTATTCCTTTTACTTTCAAAATACAAACATGGGAATCATTGAAATATTTGTTTGATTGAAAAGTTATTCTTCATCTATTACATTACTTTAACTTTACTGGATTCCAGTATAATTTTTATATCAAGATATTTTTCTTGAAAAACGCTTTGCAGAACGATCTATGAAACTATTAATACAGTTTGATTACTCAACTCAATTAAATTAGTAATGATCCTAGAGTCCACTTCTTCCCCATACTACGAGTGAAAGGGAAAATGTAAAGACTACCATTAAAGCAGCCCAAGCAAGACTTACTATATCCATGTGAATTCTGTCCCCTATCTCTATGAATATGAAGAAACTCTTCCATTATTGATCACTAATAATAATGTAATCAATGGCACAGAGTCAAAAAGGGATTTTGAACGAAGACTATTGATGAACCAACCCAATAACTCCACCCATAACAAGTTCGTATATGATTTGTGGTAGAATTTGGAAGCATTAAGTACAAGCAAGATAGAAAGTGACTTTCTTGTAATTATCAAGGGAGTGTGATTAATGGAACATGCAGGAATAGTAAGACCTATTGTTTCTTTTGTTACCCTTCATAATAAAAGGGTATAACAATATACAATTAAGATAAATCACTATCTATCACATATCTCTATTTACCGTTTGATCTAATCCTTACGGTCTCCCAAGTATTTCACAACGACACTCGGGAGACCCTCTATTATTATTATATTAATAAAAATCTATTTTGCTTAGGTGTTACCGAAAATAAAGAAGTTTTCTCAACCTTTAGTCTTTTTTTTATTCTATAAAAGAAAGCAATTATTCATCCAATATTGCTTGAATGTCTGAGCACTCATAAATTCTCGCGAGTCTGTATAAAAAGCATCTTCCACCCTTTCCACAACTACCAATTCCCCACTCAACTGTATAATTCAAGAATCAGTCATTAGACATTAGTACTGGAAGTTTTTATAGTCTAAGCCCTTCCTATACTAAAATTCTTCCTGGAATCCCAAGCGCAAGGATTGACAGTCTTTTAACCTCCAGCTTCTTAAAATTAAAATAAAGCAAGTTTAGGAAGTTCGAGTCCTTTTCCTCTGCTTCTGCTAGGCAAGGATTCGGCGACTTATATCAGCAAGCAAAGGGATTTCTAGTTTTTTCTTGATCAGGCGACACCCGGATTTGAACTGGGGAAAAAGGATTTGCAGTCCCCCGCCTTACCACTCGGCCATGCCGCCAAAACGATAAAAATAGATGGAAATATTCCTGGTGGGTTATTACTTAATAAATACTTAATCCCCCTTTTTTTATTCATTTGCATCTGGAATACCATTTTCCTTATTCCTTTCCTAACCTTTTTTGTTTTGATTGGAGCCGGACCCTTCTATTAATTAATTGTATAGTATCTCAAATATCAAAATACACAAGGCCTAAAAATTTCCCTCCTTTTTTACTTTTTTACATTGAAAGAAAATATTTGGATTTTGAGTCACACAATCCAAAATTCAGCGCAAATTTAATTGGAC